TATTTTTTTTTTTTTTATATATAAAAAGTATTGAAAATGGTTTAAAATTTAAAATAATGTATATTTACATATATATATATATATATATTAAATATTTAATTTATTATTAATATTATTATTATATATATATATATATTTATAAAAAATATTAATAATTTATAAATTTTTTCTTAAATTAAATTAATATTAATAATTTTTTTTTATTTATTTAAATTATTAATTGCATATATACGTATTAATTTTTAATATTAATATTATGAAAAAAAAGGGAGAGAAAATATTAAATTTTTAATAATTATATTAATTTAAATATAAAAAAAAAAAAAAAAAAATTCAATATTTTTAATATATTAAATAAAAAAATTTTATTTATAAATTTTATTTTAAGTTTAATTTACATATAAATTTTAGTGTTAATTTTAGTTTATTTAAAAAATATACTAATTAATTAGGTAGTAATTATAATTAAAAATTTAAGAAATTAAGATTTAGTAATTCAATAAATAAATAACAAATTTTGTGCCAGCAGTTGCGGTTATACAAAATTTTATATAAAATTTTTCAGTAATAATTAATATAATAATATAATTTAATTAAAAATAAAATTATAAAGTGAAATTTTAATTTTATAAAAATTAAAATTAAAATATGATTTAAAAAAATTTAATTAATAGACTAGGATTAGATACCCTATTATAAGAAAATTATTTAAAAATACTAAAATAGTAAATAATAATTTATTGAAACTTAAATAATTTGGCGGTATTTTAGTTCATTTAGAGGAATCTGTCTAATAATTGATAATCCACGAATAAATATACTTAATTTAAAATTTTATATATCGTTGTTAAAAAAATATTTTTAAAAAAAAATAATATTTAAAAATTATAATTAAAAAATTAATTCAGATCAAGATGTAGATTATAATTAAGAATATGATGGATTACAATAATAATAATTAAATGAATTTTTATATTGAAATAATAAATTGAAGGTGGATTTAAATGTAATTTTATTTAATTTAATAAGATGATTATAAATTAAAATATGTACATATTGCCCGTCACTTTCATTTAAAAATTGGAATAAGTCGTAACAAAGTAGAGGTACTGGAAAGTGTTTCTAGAAATAACAAATTAGAGCTTGATAAAGTATTTCATTTACATTGATAAGAAATTATAAAAATAATTAATTTGATGGGGGTAAATTAATATAATAAAATAAATAATAAAAATAATTATAAAAAATAATTAATGGGGGTTAAAGTATTTTTTAGAAAAAAATTTATTAATTTATAGTTTAATAGTATTGTGAAAGAATTTTGAAATAAAGTTAAAAATTAATTATTATATAAGTAAATTTAGTTTATTGTATCTTGTGTATCAGAGTTTATTAAAAAGTATTTTTAAATGAAAATATCTCGAATTTAAAAGAGATAATTAATTATTAAAGTTAATGTGACATAATTATTTTAAATAATTAATTTGAAATGAAATGTTAATCGTTTTTAAAAATATCTAGTTTTTTTAGAAAAAAATTTAATTTTAAATTAATTTAATAATTTTTTTTAAATTTATTATATAAAATTATATATTTAATTAAATATTTTAGGGGATAAGCTTTAAATTAAATTTTTATAATAATTAATAAATTATTTAAATATTTTAAAATTTATATTTTTTATAAATTATAATTTTTTATAAATAATTTTATTTATTTTAAAATTTAAATTTATATTTAAATTTATATAAAAAAATAATTTTTAATAATAAAAAATTAGTTATAATGATAAAATTAGTATATAAAAAAAAAAATGAAATATAATTAATTAAAATTAATAAAAAGGAATTCGGCAAAAATTTATATTCACTTGTTTATCAAAAACATGTCTTTTTGATAATAATATAAAGTCTAATCTGCCCACTGAAATTATTTAAAGGGCTGCAGTATATTGACTGTACAAAGGTAGCATAATAAATAGTCTTTTAATTGAAGACTTGTATGAATGATTTGATGAGATATAATCTGTCTCTTTGTTAAAAATTAGAATTTAATTTTTTAGTTAAAAAGCTAAAATAATTATAAAAGACGAGAAGACCCTATAGAGTTTTATAATTTTATAATTTTAATTTTTTTATTAATTTTAAATATTAAAATTATAAAATTATTTTGTTGGGGTGATAAAAAAATTTATTAAACTTTTTTTTAAAAATTACATTAATTTATGAATAATTGATCCATAATTTATGATTATAAGAATAAATTACCTTAGGGATAACAGCGTAATTTTTTTTTTTAGTTCTTATAAAAAGAAAAGTTTGCGACCTCGATGTTGGATTAAGATAAAATTTAAATGCAAAAGTTTAAAATTTTTGATCTGTTCGATCATTAAAATCTTACATGATCTGAGTTCAAACCGGTGTGAGCCAGGTTGGTTTCTATCTTTATAAAAATAAAATAGTTTAGTACGAAAGGATCAATTATTTTAAATAATTTAATTAAAAGAATATTTATAATTTAATTATAAACTATTTTGGCAGAAAAAATGTAATGGTTTTAGAAGTCATAAATGTATAATTAATTATATAAATAGTATATGATAATAGTTGATAAATTTAATATTATAATTGGGGTTATTATTTTTTTTATTGGTCTTTTAATTAGAATTGCTTTTTTAACTTTATTGGAACGTAAAGTATTAGGTTATATTCAAGATCGTAAAGGTCCAAATAAATTGGGATTTATAGGTAATTTACAACCTTTTTCAGATGGGATTAAGTTATTTACTAAAGAACAAATTTATTTAAATTATTCAAATTATTTATATTATTATCTTTCTCCAGTTATTAGATTTTTTTTGTCTTTAATGATTTGAATATTAATTCCTTATTATTTTAATTTTATTAGATTTAATTTAGGGGTTTTATATTTATTATGTTTTTTAAGTGTAGGTGTTTATACATTATTATTAGCTGGTTGATCTTCTAATTCAAATTATTCTATATTAGGGGGTTTACGTGCTGTTGCTCAAACTATTTCTTATGAAGTTAGATTATCTTTAATTTTAATTTCTAGTTTAATTATAATTATAGATTTTAATTTAATAAGTTTAATATTATTACAACAAAATTTATGATTTATTTTTTTAATATTTCCTTTAAGAATAATTATATTTTCTTCAATATTAGCTGAAACTAATCGTACTCCTTTTGATTTTGCTGAGGGAGAAAGAGAATTAGTATCTGGATTTAATATTGAGTATAGAGGGGGTGGATTTGCTTTAATTTTTTTAGCTGAATATTCAAGAATTTTATTTATAAGATTATTATTTAATTTATTATATATAGGAGGGTATTCATTAAATTATATATTTTATATAAAGTTAAGATTAATTTCTTTTTTATTTATTTGAGTTCGAGGGACTCTTCCACGTTATCGATATGATAAGTTAATATATTTATGTTGAAAAATTTATTTACCTGTTTCTTTAAATTTAGTAATATTTTTTTTAGGGATAAAAATATTTATTTTATAATAAATATTTTTAGTATAAATTAATAGAATATTTATTCTTTCTTAAGTTTTCAAAACAAATGCTTTAACAAGCTCATTAATTAATTGAATTAAAAATTATTTTATCTCAAAATTTTCTAATAATTGGGTTAATAATATAATAAGAAAAGTAAATTATAGTTAAGATTTGACCTGTAATAATAAAAGGAATTTCAACGGGTCGTGCCCCAATTCAAGTTAATAAAATAATTGTTGAGATTATAATTCAAAAATTAATTTGATTTAATGGGTAAAATTGGATACCTTGGATTTTTTTATTAAATGTAAAAGGAAGAATAATTAAAATTAAAATTGACATAATTAAAGCAATAACTCCTCCTAATTTATTAGGAATAGATCGAAGAATTGCATATGCAAATAAAAAATATCATTCAGGTTGAATATGAATAGGAGTTACAAGTGGATTTGCAGGAATAAAATTATCTGGATCTCCTAGAATATAAGGATTAGTTAATCTTAATAAAGTTAAAATAAATATTAAAATAATAAATCCAATTAAATCTTTAAATGTAAAATATGGATGGAAAGGAATTTTATCTATGTTACTATTAATTCCTAAAGGATTATTAGATCCTGTTTGGTGTAAAAATAATAAATGAATTATTGTTATTATTATAATAATAAATGGTAATAAAAAATGAAATGTATAAAATCGAGTTAAAGTAGGATTATCTACTGCGAATCCCCCTCAAATTCAATTTACTAATATATTTCCTAAGTAAGGAATTGCTGATAATAAATTAGTAATTACAGTTGCTCCTCAAAAAGATATTTGTCCTCAAGGTAAAACATAACCTATAAATGCAGTTATTATTAATAAAAATAAAATTAATACGCCTACTATTCAAGTATAAAAAAAATTAAATGATTCATAATAAATTCCTCGTCCAATATGAATGTAAATACAAATAAAAAAAAATGATGCTCCATTTGCATGAATAGTACGAATTAGTCATCCATAATTAACATTTCGACAAATATAATTTACTCTATAAAATGCTAATTCAATATTAGCACAATAATATATTGTTAAAAATAATCCTGTAATAATTTGAATTATTAAACATAAAGCTAAAATTGACCCAAAATTTCATCATGATGAAATATTAGTAGGAGTTGGTAAATCAATTAATGAATTATTAATAATTTTTAATAAGGGGTGAGATTTACGAATTAGAATAAATTTATTTATCATTAGTTAATTAAAAGATCGTAAAGGTCCAAAAAAAATATTTGTAATTTTAATTACAACAATTAATGTAATAAATAAATAAATGATTAATATTATAGTTAAAAAATAGTTATGTTTATCATATAATTTAGATAAATTAATATTATTTTCAAAAAAAAAAATGAATATTGAATTAAAATTGTTTATTTCATTATTTATGAATATATTTATTATGTTAATATTTTTATTAAAAAATATAGATAATAATAAAGAAAAAAATAAAATTAATAATAAATTTAATTTTATAGATGTTGATTGTTTTAAAATCTCATTAGACGCAATACTAGATACATAAATAAATAATACTAAAAGTCCTCCTAAAAAAACTAAAAAAAGAATATATGAAAATCAATAAGTATTTAAAAATAAACCAATAAATAATGAAATAATCAAAGTTTGAAATAAAATAAATAAACCTATTATTAAAGGATGTTTAATAAAAAATATAAAAAAGGATATAGAAATTAAAATTAAAGAAATAAAAAATTTTAAGATTTCAAAGAATAGTTTAATAAAAATAATAATTTTGGAGATTATTGATAAGAATAAATTCTTTTCTTTGAAGTTTTTAAAAAAAGAATTATTTTTGGTTTACAAGACCAATGTTTTGAAATTAAACTATAAAAACGAATGATAATATGTTTTTTAGTAATATTTTTTTTAGGGAATATAATTTTTGTAAGAAAGCATAAACATTTATTAATTGTTTTATTAAGATTAGAATTTATTGTTTTAAGAATTTATTTGATAATAGTTTTTTATTTTATAATATTAAATTATAATATGTATATGTTAATGGTATTTTTAGTTTTTAGAGTTTGTGAAGGGGCTTTAGGGTTATCAATTTTAGTTTCAATAATTCGTACTTATGGTAATGATTATTTTCAAAGATATAATTTATTATGATAAAATTTTTTATTTACATTATTTTTATAATTCCTTTATGTTTAATAAAAAATATATTTTGAATGGTTCAAATAATATTATTTTTTTTGATAATATTATTTATAATATTTACAGTTAATATTATAAATTTTAGAAATTTAAGTTATATATTGGGTATAGATATAATTTCTTTTGGTTTAATTTTATTAAGAATTTGAATTTGTTCTTTAATAATTATATCTAGAGAAAATCTTATGAAAATAAATTATCATAAAAATTTATTTTTATTAAATATTATTTTTTTATTAATTATGTTGTATTTAACTTTTTCAGTAATAAGAATTTTTATGTTTTATTTATTTTTTGAAGGTAGATTAATCCCTACTTTAATTTTAATTTTAGGGTGAGGATATCAGCCTGAACGAATTCAGGCTGGTTTATATTTATTATTTTATACTTTATTTGTTTCTTTACCTTTATTAATAGGATTATTTTATATTTTTAATGAAATTAATACTATAATAATTTATATTTATAAGTTTTATAATATAAATTTTTTTTTTTTATATATATCAATATTAATAGCTTTTTTAGTTAAAATACCTATATATTTTGTTCATTTATGATTGCCTAAAGCTCATGTTGAGGCTCCTATTTCTGGGTCTATAATTTTAGCTGGTATTATATTAAAATTAGGGGGTTATGGGTTATTGCGTATTTTAATTATATTTCAAAAAATAAATATAAGTTTAAGTATTATTTGAATTACTATTAGATTATTAGGTGGATTTTATATTAGATTAAAATGTTTTTGCCAAGTTGATATAAAATCAATAATTGCTTATTCATCAGTAGCTCATATAGGATTAGTTATTAGAGGAATTATAACAATAAATTATTGAGGATTTATGGGGTCATATTTGTTAATAATTGGTCATGGATTGTGTTCTTCTGGTATATTTTGTTTATCTAATATAAATTATGAGCGTTTATTAAGACGAAGATTATTTTTAAATAAGGGTTTAATAAATTTTATACCTACGATAAGATTTTGATGATTTATATTTATAATTTGTAATATAGCAGCCCCTCCTTCAATAAATTTTTTTGGGGAAATTATATTAATTAATAGTTTATTAAGATGATCTTGATTATCTATATTAATATTAATATTAATTTCTTTTTTTAGAGCTGGTTATAGATTATATTTATATTCTTATTCACAACATGGAAATTTTAATTTAAGATTATATAGATTTTATATAGGATTTTCTCGTGAATATTTATTATTATTTTTACACTGATTTCCTTTAAATTTATTAGTTTTAAAATTTGATTATACAGTTATTTGATTTTATTTAAATAATTTAAGATAAAATATTGATTTGTGGAATCAAAAATATGAAATATTCATTTTAAATTATTAAAAATTATAATTCAATTTGTTTTATTAGATTTATTTTTTTATTAATATTTAGTTTATTAAATATATATTATATAGTTTATTTTTTAATAAATAATAAAATTATTTTTTTAGAATGGGAGATTATTTCTTTTAATTCAATAAATATTGTATTTTCTATATTAATTGATTGAATATCTTTAGTGTTTATAATATTTGTTTCTTTAATTTCTTCTTCTGTTATTTTTTATAGAAAAAGATATATAAGATCAGAATTAAATTTAAATCGTTTTATTTATTTAGTATTAATATTTGTTTTTACAATAATATTATTAATTATTAGTCCTAATATTATTAGAATTTTTTTAGGTTGAGATGGTTTAGGATTAGTTTCATATTGTTTAGTAATTTATTATCAAAATTTAAAATCATTTAATGCTGGAATATTAACAGTTTTATCAAATCGAATTGGGGATGTAATATTATTAATAGTAATTGCTTGAATAATAAATTATGGAAGTTGAAATTATATTTTTTATTTAGAATTTATAAAAGAAGATTTATCTATGCAAATTATTAGTTGTTTAATTATTTTGGGTGCTATAACTAAAAGAGCTCAAATTCCTTTTAGTTCATGATTGCCTGCTGCTATAGCAGCTCCTACTCCTGTATCTGCTTTAGTACATTCTTCTACTTTAGTAACAGCTGGGGTTTATTTATTAATTCGTTTTAGAAATTTATTAGAAGGTACTATTTTTTTTAAAATACTAATATTAATTTCTGGTTTAACTATATTTATAGCTGGAGTTTCAGCTAATTATGAATTTGATTTAAAAAAAATTATTGCATTATCAACATTAAGACAATTAGGTTTAATAATAAGAATCTTAAGAATAGGTTATTATGATTTGGCATTTTTTCATTTATTAACTCATGCTATATTTAAAGCTTTATTATTTATATGTGCGGGAATAATTATTCATATATTAAATGACAATCAGGATATTCGTTATATAGGTGGTTTAAGAACTTATATTCCTATAACTTCTTTATGTATTAATATTTCTAATTTAGCTTTATGTGGAATTCCTTTTTTAGCTGGGTTTTATTCAAAAGATTTAATTTTAGAAATAGTTAGAATAAGAAATATAAATATTTTAATTTTTTTTTTATATTATTTTTCTACTGGTTTAACAATATTTTATACAATTCGTTTATTAATATATTTAATAATTAATGAATTTAATTTGTTAAGAGTATATCAATTATATGATGAAGATTATATTATATTAAATAGAATAATAATATTATTATTAATAAGAGTAATTTCTGGAAGATTATTAAGATGAATACTTTTTAATTACCCTTATATAATTTATTTACCTTTAAATTTAAAATTAATAGTAATTTATGTAGTTTTATTGGGGGGTGGATTTGGTTATTTAATAAGATTAATAAATTTATTTTCTATTAATAAATTTATTATAACTTATAAATTAAGAAATTATTTAAGAATAATATGATTTTTACCAAATTTATCTACTTATGGATTAAATTATAAATTTTTGAATTTGGGTCAAATTTTAATAAAAACTGTTGATTTAGGGTGGAGAGAGTTGTATAGAGGACAAGGAATATTTATAATTTTAAAAAATAATTCAATTATTATAAATTTATGTCAAACAAACAATTATAAAATTTATTTATATAGATTTATTTTATGGATATTATTTATAACTATATATTTATTAATAATTATTTATTTAAATAGCTTAAAAAGAGTTTAATATTGAAGATATTAAGGTGATTATATAAATCTTTAAATATTTACAAAAATAAAAATTTTATTTTTACATTGAAAATGTAAAGTTTTAAATAAACTATATAAATATTATATATATATATATATATATATATATATATATATATATATAGAAATATTAATGATTTTAATCACTATAAATTAAGTTAGCAGCTTAATATAAAATATTTCTTAATTGGAATTAAAATTCATTAATATCATTAACAGTGAAATACCTCTATTTTGGTTTCAATTAATTTATTTAAATAAGGAGTTATTACTCAAACTTTTAAGTCGAAATTAAATGCAATATTTGCTTCTTATTTAAGAAAAATTATTTATATAATATTTTTTGAATGCAAATCAAAAGTTTTTTTTAAACTATAATCCTAATAAGTTCAATTTAATATTTTTTGATTTCATTCATGATATAATCCAATTAATAATATAATAATAAAAAATGATGAAGAATAAAATCAAGAATTTATATTAGTTATTATAAAAGTTGGAATAATAGGAAAAATTAATGCGATTTCTACATCAAAAATTAAAAAAATAATTGTAATTAGAAAAAAATGTAAAGAAAAAGGAATTCGAGGTAGTGATTTTGGGTCAAATCCACATTCAAAAGGAGAACATTTTTCTCGATCTGATAAAGATTTTTTTGAGAGAATTATTGAAATTAATATAAATAAATTTGATATAAAAAAAAATAATATGGAAATTAATAATAAAATTTTAATTATTTATATTAAAATTATTAAACTTTTTGATTGGAAGTCAAATATACTATATATATTATATAAATAATTAATTACCTCATCAATAAATAGAAATGTAAAGGAATAATCAAACTACATCTACAAAATGTCAATATCAAGCTGCAGCTTCAAATCCAAAGTGATGATTTCTGGAAAAATGAGAAGATAAATGTCGAATAAAACATGTTAAAAGAAAAATAGTTCCAATAATTACATGTAAACCATGAAATCCAGTTGCTATAAAAAATGTTGAACCATAAATTCTATCTGAAATAGAAAATGAAGCTTCATAATATTCATAAGCTTGAAGAATAGAAAAATAAAATCCTAATAAAATGGTAATTATTAAACTTTGAGATATTTGTGAAAAATTATTGTTTATAATTGCATGATGAGCTCATGTAACAGTTAATCCTGATGTAATTAAGATAATAGTATTTAATAAAGGAATTTGAAATGGATTAAATGGAATAATATTTATAGGAGGTCATATAGTTCCAATTTCAATATTAGGTGCTAAGCTTCTATGAAAAAAAGCTCAAAAAAATGAAATAAAAAAAAAAATCTCAGAGATAATAAATAATAATATTCCTCAACGTAAGCCTTTTGATACTAAAATAGTATGTTTTCCTTGATAAGTTCTTTCTCGGCAAATATCTCGTCATCATTGGTATATAGTTAAAATAATAATGATATAGCCAAGAATTAATAAATTTAAATTAAAATTATGGAATCATTTTACTAAACCAGTAACTAAAGTTATAGTTCCAATAGCCCCTGTTAGGGGTCAAGGGCTATAATCTACTAAGTGAAAAGGATGATTATGAAAATTATTTGACATTAATTTGTTTCTCTAGAATATAAGGTTCTTAGAATTGAAATAACATAAGATTGAATAATTGCAACAGCACTTTCTAATGTTAATAAAATAATTTGAATTATAATTAAAAAAATTAATAAATAATTATTTAAAATAATACCAGTATTACTCAATAATGTTAATAATAGATGACCTGCAATTATATTTGCAGTAAGACGAATAGCTAAAGTTCCAGGACGAATTAAATTTCTAATTGTTTCAATTAAAACTATAAAAGGCATTAAAATAGTTGGTGTTCCTTGAGGAATTATGTGAATAAATATATGTTTTGTATTGTTAATTCATCCAAATAATATAAATCTAATTCATAAAGATAAAGATAAAGATAAAGAAATAGTAAGATGACTTGTTCTGGTAAAAATGTAAGGAAATAGTCCTAAAAAATTATTAAAAAGAATATATGAAAATAATGAAATAAAAATAAAAGTTGATCCTTTATTATTTTTTATATTAAGTAAAATTTTAAATTCATTATGAAGATTTATAATTATAAATTTTCAAAAAAAAAAATGACGATTAGGTAATAATCAAAATGAAAAAGGAATAAATATTAAACCTAATATTGTTTTAATTCAATTAATTGATAAATTTAATAAATTTGTAGATGGATCGAAAATTGAAAATAAATTATTTATCATTTTCAATTGAAAAAATTTTTTTTAAAATTTTTTAATTTTTTATTATTTATATTTAAATTATAAAAAATATAATAATTTATAATATTATATATAATAAAAATACATAGAAAAAAAAAAAAATAAAATAATCAATTAATAGGTATTATTTGAGGAATAAAAGAATATTACGATGTAATAATTTAAATTTGACATATTTATGTTATTAATTTAACTAATTCTTTCATTAGAAGTAATTGCTAATTTACTATATGCTGGTTTAAGAGACCATTACTTGCTTTCAGTCATCTAATGAATAATTATTAATTCAATTAATGAAATTTTTTATAGAAATTCTTTCAATTACGATAGGTATAAATCTATGATTTGCTCCACAGATTTCTGAACATTGTCCAAAGAAAATTCCTGGTCGATTAATAAAAAAATTAGTTTGATTTAATCGACCAGGATTTGCATCTACTTTAACTCCTAAAGAAGGAATAGTTCAAGAATGAATTACATCTGTTGCTGTTACTAAAATACGAATTTGATTATTTATAGGTAAAATAATTCGGTTATCTACATCTAATAATCGAAATTTATTTAATAAATCATTATTATTAATTATATAGGAATCAAATTCAATATTATTAAAATCAGAGTATTCATAACTTCAATATCATTGATGTCCAATAGATTTTAGTGTAATTAATGGGTTATTTAATTCATCTAATAAATATAATAAACGTAAAGAAGGAAGAGCAATAAAAATTAAAGTGATAGCTGGTAAAATAGTTCAAATTAATTCAATTATTTGTCCTTCTAATAAGAATCGATTAATAAATTTATTGAAAAATAAATTTATTATCAAATATATAACTAAAATAGTAATTATAATTAAAATTATAAGAGTATGATCATGGAAAAAAATTATTTGTTCTATTAATGGGGAAGCTCCATTTTGTAAATTTAAATTAGATCAAGTTGCCATTTCTAAAAAAAGGAGTTCCTTTATAAATGGGGTTTAAATCCATTACATATATTCTGCCATATTAGAAGATACTTATAATAGGAAGTTCATTATATGAATGTTCAGCAGGAGGAAGATTTTGGTATCATTCAATAGAAGAAGGCATATTTATTGAAAAAATAATAAAATGTTTATTAATTATGGATTCTCAAATAATTATTATTATTATGATTGTTCCAATTAAAGAAATATAAGATCCTATAGAAGAAATGACATTTCAAGAAAGATAATTATCTGGATAATCTGAATATCGACGAGGTATCCCAGCTAAACCTAAAAAATGTTGAGGAAAAAAAGTTAAATTTACTCCAATAAATATGGTAATAAATTGAATTTTAAGATAAAATGGATTTAATATTAATCCTGTAAATAGAGGATATCAATGAATAAATCCTCCTAAAATTGCAAAAACAGCTCCTATCGATAAAACATAATGGAAATGTGCTACAACATAATAAGTATCATGAAGAATAATATCAATAGATGAGTTAGCTAAAATTACTCCTGTTAATCCTCCTACAGTAAATAAAAATACAAATCCTAATCTTCATAATATAGAAGGACTATAGTTAATTTGTGTACCATATAATGTTGCTAATCAACTAAAAATTTTAATTCCTGTAGGAACAGCAATAATTATAGTTGCTGAAGTAAAATAAGCTCGAGTATCAATATCTATTCCAACTGTAAATATATGATGAGCTCACACAATAAATCCTAATAAACCAATTGCTATTATAGCATAAATTATTCCTAAAGATCCGAAAGTTTCTTTTTTTCCTCTTTCTTGAGAAATGATATGTGAAATTATACCAAATCCTGGTAAAATTAAAATGTATACTTCAGGATGCCCAAAAAATCAAAATAAATGTTGGTAAAGAATTGGGTCTCCTCCGCCAGCAGGGTCAAAAAAAGAGGTATTTAAATTTCGATCAGTTAATAATATAGTAATTGCACCAGCTAAAACCGGTAATGATAATAATAATAATAAAGCAGTAATTCCTACTGCTCATACAAATAAAGGTATTTGATCAAATGATATATTATTAATTCGTATATTGATAATTGTTGTAATAAAGTTAATTGCTCCGAGGATGGAGGAAATTCCTGCAAGATGTAGAGAAAAAATAGCTAAATCAACAGAAGATCCTCTATGGGCAATATTAGAGGAAAGAGGGGGGTAAACTGTTCATCCTGTTCCTGCTCCATTTTCAACAATACTTCTAGAAATTAATAAAGTTAATGATGGGGGTAATAATCAAAATCTTATATTATTTATACGTGGGAAAGCTATATCAGGGGCTCCTAATATTAAGGGAATTAATCAATTACCAAATCCTCCAATTATAATTGGTATAACTATAAAAAAAATTATAATAAAAGCATGAGCTGTAACAATAGTATTATAAATTTGATCATCTCCAATTAGTGACCCAGGGTTACCTAATTCTGTACGAATTATTAAACTTAAAGAAGTTCCAATTATTCCTGCTCATACTCCAAAAATAAAATATAAAGTTCCAATATCTTTATGATTTGTTGAATATATTCATTTTCGCTAATAAAATGGCTGAGTTATAAGCGATAAATTGTAAATTTATTTACGGGGTAGGCCTCTTTTATTAAGTTAAGTCTTATATTCAAAAATGATATGAAATTGCAAATTTTAAGGAGTAATAATTACTAAGGCTTAAAAGATGATTCTTTTATAAATAATTTTGAAGATTATTAGTTTAATTTAACTTAAAACCTTATATAAAAAATAAAGTATTAAAAATTAAACCTCTAAAAGAAATAAAAGAAAATATATTAATGAATTTAAATATATTATTTTTAATATAAATTTTAAATCATTTTAATTTAAAAAAATTTAATAAAATAGATAAATAAACAATTCGAATATAAAAAAATAATATAATTAAACTCGATATTAAAAAAATAAAATTTATTAAATATAAATTATTATATATTATATAATTAATAATTATTCATTTTGGGAAAAATCCTAAAAATGGGGGTAGGCCTCCTAAAGAAAAAAAATTAATAAATAATGAAATTTTTAATAAAATATTAAAATTTAAATTAATAATTTGATTAATATAATAAACATTTAATAAAAAAAATATAAAACATATAATTAAAATTAAAAATGTATAAAAAATGAAATATATAAGTCATAAATTTTCACTAATTATTATTGCTGCTAATAATCATCCTAAGTTATTGATTGAAGAAAATGCTATAAGTTTACGAATTGAAGTTTGATTAAATCCTCTTAAAGCTCCAATAATTACATTTATAATTATAATAATTATAATAAATTCATTATTAAAATAATAAGACAAAAGAATTATGGGGGAAATCTTTTGTCATGATATTAAAATAAAACAATTAAATCAATTTATACCTTCTATAATATTAGGGAATCAAAAATGGAAGGGGGTAGCTCCTATTTTTATTAATAAAGAAGAATTAATTATAATTGAAAATAAATTATTAATTTCAAAATTTTTTATAAAAAATATTTTAAATAAAATAATGAATAAAAAATTAATAGAAGCAATAGATTGTACTAGGAAATATTTTAATGATGCTTCTGTTCTTATAAGATTTTTATTATTTGAAATAAGGGGGATAAATCTTAATAAATTAATTTCTAATCCAATTCAACATCCTATTCAAGAATTAGCTGAAATTGAAATTAAACTTCTAAAAAATAAAATAAATATAAAGAATATTTTATTAGAATTAATTATAAAAAAAATTTAAAATAATATATTTATATATTAAATTGAATTTTAAATTCAATAATTATATTTTAGTGTAAGATGCACAATAATTTTTGATATTATTAGATTTAGTTTAATTCTAAAAAATATAATAAAGGTAAAATTTTACATAATTTATCCTATCAGAATAATCCTTTTATCAGGCACTTTATTAAGAAAAAGGGATATCTTTATATTTGAGGTATGAGCCCAAAAGCTTATATTTAGCTTATTCTTAA